GGAATTGTTAAAATTTAATAGAACTTAGTCATTTGCCTAATATTTTATATTATTTTATACTATATATTACCAACAATTTAAATATAATTTTAAAATAAAAATAAGCTAATAAAGCTTATGGGTTCATACCCCATCTATAAAAGTAAATCTTTTTTTTTATACCACATTAAAGTGCCTGAAAAAGGATTATTTTGATAGAATAAACCATGTATATACCTTTAAATATACCTTTAATAATACTAGAAATAAGCTCTCCTTATTACCTAAAGAATCAAAATCTTTCATGCATATTAAACACCCCCTAGTAAATGACAAAAATAAACAATAAACTTAAATTTATACTTTATTTCACACTAATTTTTAGAACTATTATAGCAATTTCCTCTAACTCATGAATAAGAATATGAATAAGATTAGAAATTAATATAATATCTTTTATCCCGCTATTAATTAATAAATCAATACACTTTTCCTCAAACACTATAATTAAATACTTTCTAACCCAAGCAAGATCTTCTTCATTATTAATTATTAGACTCATAATAATAAAAACTTTCCCATTTTCAAACCAATACATAAATTCATTAATAACATTAAGATTACTATTTAAATTAGGAGCCTCACCCTTTCATTGATGAATACCCTCAATAATCAATGAAATATCCTGATTAAATTGTTTAATTTTATTATCTTGACAAAAAATTATTCCATTATATATAATTAATTTAATAGAATATAAATCTATCCTAATTAATGTTTGTGCTTCATTATCTGCTTTAATAGGAAGAATCTCTGGATTAAATCAAACATCATTAAAAATAATCATAGTTTACTCATCAATTACCCACACAGGATGAATAATCTATATTACACTTATTAATAAAAAAATATTAATTATATACCTAATTACATACATAAGACTAATTATAACGATCACAATAACATGCAAAACTATAAAATTAATATATTTAACTCAAATATTTATAATAAATAATAAAAATATTATATTAAAAATAATAATAATAATATCATTCCTATCTCTAAGAGGACTCCCCCCCTTGTTAGGATTTATACCTAAAATTTTTACATTAATTTTAATAATAAATAATAATATAATTATTGAGCCTTTAATTCTTATAATATCTACTTTAATTTCATTAAAATTTTATATAAACCCAATAATTACTACATTAATATTAAATTCAACCAATACAAAACAAACCCCCCTATTCAAATTCAATTACATTTCATTAATTATTATTATTAATATACTAATAAATCTAATTTTAATTAAATATTTTAACCAAATTATAATTTAAAAAGATTTTAAGTTAATAAAACTATTATCCTTCAAAGTTAAAAATAAATTAATTTAAATTTAAATCTTATAATAAAGGAATATTAATATTCATAAATAAATTTACAATTTATCACTTTAATCAGTCACTTTATCAAAAATTTTAATAATAATATTTATTATAATTTTAAATTTGCAATTTAATGTTATATTTTAACTATAAAATTCAAATTTTTAATAAATGATTATTATCCACTAATCATAAAGACATTGGTACCTTATATTTTTTACTTGGGATATGATCTGGTATAATCGGCACCTCCTTCAGAATATTAATTCGACTAGAATTAAGAACTCCTACTACATTTTTAGGAAGAGATCAAACTTATAATACTTTAGTAACTTCCCACGCATTCTTAATAATTTTTTTTATAGTTATACCTATCATGATTGGAGGGTTTGGAAATTGACTAGTACCACTAATACTATCCGCCCCTGATATAGCCTTCCCTCGAATAAATAATTCAAGATTTTGATTACTCCCCCCCTCCCTCATTTTATTAACTTCAAGAAGATTTATCGACTTAGGATCCGGCACAGGATGAACTATTTACCCCCCATTATCAAGAAACTTAGGCCATGCCAGATCCTCTATAGATTTAACAATTTTTTCTTTACATTTAGCTGGAATCTCATCAATTATAGGAGCTATTAATTTTATCTCAACAGCTATTAATATACGAAATAAAGGAATAACATCTGAACGACTCACACTATTTACATGATCTGTAGCAATTACTGCATTATTATTAATATTATCTTTACCCGTTTTAGCCGGAGCTATCACAATATTACTAACAGACCGAAATTTAAACACATCATTTTTTGACCCTTCAGGGGGAGGAGACCCAATCCTATTCCAACACTTATTTTGATTCTTTGGACACCCTGAAGTATATATTTTAATCTTGCCCGGATTTGGAATTATCTCACATATTATTTATCAAGAAGCAGGAAAAAAAGAAACCTTCGGAACCCTAGGAATAATTTATGCTATATTAACAATCGGTATTTTAGGCTTCATTGTTTGAGCTCACCACATATTTACAGTAGGAATAGACGTAGATACCCGAGCATATTTCACAGCTGCCACAATAATTATTGCTGTACCTACTGGAATTAAAATTTTTAGATGATTAGCTACAATTCATGGAACTCAATTAACTTCCACCCCTTCAATAATATGAACATTAGGATTTATTTTCCTATTTACTTTAGGAGGATTAACAGGAATCATATTATCTAACTCATCATTAGATATTATTTTACATGATACATATTATGTGGTAGCTCATTTCCATTATGTATTATCAATAGGGGCCGTATTTGCTATTATAGCAGGGTTTATCTATTGATACCCATTATTTACAGGATTAACCTTAAATAAATCTTGATTAAAAACCCACTTTATTATTATATTTATAGGAGTAAATATGACTTTTTTCCCTCAACATTTTTTAGGATTAAATGGAATACCTCGACGATACTCTGATTACTCAGATTATTATTTAATATGAAATGTAACATCTTCTATTGGATCAATAATTTCCCTAATAAGAATCTTTATATTAACATTTATCATATGAGAAAGATTAACTGCCTATCGTCAATTAATTAACATATTCTATACAAATACAGCAATTGAATGAAAACAATTTTACCCCCCTTCAGAACATAGATACAATGAAACCCCCCTAACATTCAATTAAATAATTAAACAATCTAATATGGCAGAAAAATGCTTTGGATTTAAGTCCCAATAATGATTAAATTTATTTATTCTATTAGAAATTCCTACATGATCTAACTTAAATTTACAAAACGCTAATTCCCCCTTAATAGAACAAATAATTTATTTTTACGATCACACAATATTTATTTTAACTACTATTACAATAACTATTGTATTAATAATATTAACATTAATTTATAATAAATTAATCAATCGTAATTTACTTAATGCTCAAAAAACTGAAACTATATGAACAATCGCTCCCGCCGTTACTTTAACCTCAGTCGCTACTCCTTCAATGGAACTCCTTTATCTTAGAGATGATACTACAGTAGCTCCTAACCTGACATTCAAAATCACAGGCCATCAATGATACTGAAACTATGAAGTAGAAGGAATCACATTTACCAATCATGACTCTTTCTTAGTACCTTTAAATACCAATAACACAATCTTACGAACCCTAGAAACAGACACTTTACTTATCTTGCCTATTAATACCCCTATTCGACTATTAGTCACATCAACAGATGTTATCCATTCTTGAACAGTCCCATCTCTGGGAATTAAAATCGATGCAATCCCAGGCCGCTTAAACCAAATCACAACCATTATTTCCCGACCTGGCTTATTTACAGGGCAATGTTCAGAAATTTGTGGAATTAATCATTCTTTTATACCAATTAATTTAGAATGTGTTCCTTTATCTTATTATTTAATATTATTTAATACCTAATTAATTAGGGGTATTTAATAATAAAAATCTCTTAATTTAATAAAATACTACCTCACCTTACCTTCTTTACAAAATCCCTGCTCACAAAATTTATAAAATTACCCATTTTTTTATATAAATCAATTTAAAATACACTTTTAATTTATTATTTAATACCCCCTAAATTTACCCCCATTAAGTAACTAATATTAGTATTGGTCTCTTAAACCAAATAATGGTATAAACAATTACCCTTAATGAAAAGAATTAGTTAAAATAAACATTAATATGTCATATTAAAATTATTAGACTAGTCTAATATTCTTTTATTCCTCAAATAGCCCCAATTATATGAATCCCCTTATATATTTATTTTAACTTGATCTTATTGCTTTTTTTTATTATAGTTTATTATTTTTTTACTCCCATCAATACCCTTCACCTACCTACTTCTCCTCCTTTAAATAAGCCCAATTTATTTTGAAAGTGATAATAAACTTATTTTCTTCATTTGATCCTATAACAACCCCTATAAACATATCCTTAAATTGAATTAGAACCTTTTTAGGGATATTACTTTTACCTTTTACTTACTGGTTACACCCTAATCGATTAAGAATTATACACTATATCCCAATAAATATGCTAGACAAAGAAATAAAAATTTTAATAAGCAACAAAGAAGCCTCTCTATTGTTTATTACTTTATTCTTACTAATCTTTTATAACAATTTTTTAGGGTTATTCCCATACATTTTTACAAGATCCAGTCATTTAACTTTTTCTTTATCCTTAGCTTTACCCTTATGATTAAGATTCAATTTATACGGCTGAATTAATAATATAGTCCACATATTTTCCCATTTAGTCCCTCAAAACACCCCTCCTATATTAATACCCTTTATAGTTCTTATTGAAACCTCAAGGAATTTAATCCGAACTATCACCCTTTCTGTTCGATTAACCGCTAATATAATTGCTGGGCATTTACTTTTAATCTTATTAAGAAGAACAAGTACCAAATTAAACTTATTACTTACCCCAATATTAATCCTACCTCAAATTCTTTTATTAGCACTAGAATCCGCAGTAACTATTATTCAATCTTATGTTTTTACAGTTTTAAGAGTGTTATATTCTAATGAAGTAAACTAATGATTAAATTAACCCATCCTTTCCATTTAGTAGATAAAAGCCCATGACCTTTATTAAGGTCTTTAGCTCTAATATCCATACTAATTGGATCAATTAACTGAATAACTTTATATAATAATCAATTAATGATTATAAGATTCTTAACTTTAAATTTAATTCTATACCAATGATGACGAGATATTACCCGAGAAAGAACCTACCAAGGATTACATACATTATCCGTTTCTAAGGGACTACGATGAGGAATAATTCTATTTATTATCTCTGAAATTTTTTTTTTTATTTCTTTCTTTTGATCATTTTTCCACAGAGCCCTATCCCCTTCTATCGAAATTGGAAGAATATGACCTCCTAAAGGAATTGAACCTTTTAACCCTCTTCATATTCCTTTACTTAACACTATCCTACTCCTTTCTTCTGGGGTGACAATTACTTGAACTCATCACAGACTAATAAATAGAGACATCAACAGAGCTAAAAAAAGATTGTTAATTACCATTAGATTGGGTGTAATTTTTTCATTATTTCAACTATATGAATATTACACCTCTCCATTTACTATTTCTAGTTCAGTTTATGGTTCAACATTTTTCATAGCAACAGGATTCCATGGATTACATGTATTAATTGGAACAACCTTTTTATTGATTAATCTACTCCGAATTAATATAAATCATTTATCAAGTCAACATCATTTTAGATTCGAAGCAGCTGCTTGATACTGACATTTTGTTGATATTATTTGATTATTCCTATATATTTCTATTTATTGATGATACAGATACCTATGTAATATATAAAAAGTATAGTTGATTTCCAATCAAAAAGTCTAAATTTTAGTATAGGTAATAAAACTAATAATTTTACAAATAAGATTCATCAGAATAATTTCAATAATAATTATAATTTTAACTTCATTATTATCAAAAAAATCTTTTTATGACCGAGAAAAAAGATCTCCTTTTGAATGTGGATTTGACCCTAAAGGCATAACTCGAATACCATTTTCTATCCAATTCTTTATAATTACAGTAATATTTCTGATCTTTGATGTAGAAATCTCTTTAATCCTCCCTATTATTGTAACTTTTTATACTTCTAATTTAGCCTCTTGATTCCTATCAATTACTTTATTTATTAATATTTTATTATTGGGACTATACTATGAATGATACTATGGGGCCCTAAAATGAAACAATTAGGATAATAGTTAATAATAATATTTAAATTGCATTTAAAAGGTATTGAAAATAAATCAATTTATCTTAACATTTAAGTATGAAATAATTAATATAATCAATTTCGACTTGATCTTAAAGGGAATCCCCCCCCCTCTTACTTTTAATTAAAGCCAAAAAGAGGCATATTATTGTTAATAATATAATTGAATATATAATTCTAATTAAAGAAATATAATGACAAAATAATTGCTTCTAACTATTTATTTTAATGGTTAAATTCCATTAATATTTCTTTAAAATTATATAGTTTAAAAAACATTACATTTTCATTGTAAAATTAAGGTCTTCCTCCCCTTTATAATTATTTAAAGATTTTAAAAATCATTTTATCATCTTCAATGACACACTTTAAAATAAGTTATTTAAATAAATTAAAGAAAAAAAAATTAATAAAATTCTAAAAATATAAAAAATAAATAAATAAACCCTAAAAAAATTATATTGAACTCAATTATTAAATTTAGACCCATTAATTAACCTCTCATAAATTATTTTCTTACTAAAGTACTCTACTCATCCTTGATCAATATTATTAACTAACCTTTTCCCCAAAAATATACCTCCCTTAATACTTCTTACCCCCCTTAAAATAGGTATAAATCATATTATCCCAACAAAATAAATTAGATAATTTATTTTAAATTTGAATATTTTATTAATACTTAAAATAAATATTAAATACCTTAAGATTACCCCAATTATAATTAACCTTAAAGGAACTATTTTAAACCAAAAAGGCAAACAAATCAAATAAGGGTAAGAAAATACCCTCCATCTTACTCCCCCCCCTCCAAAAATAACAAAAATCAATAATATTAATATCCTTTTTATTATAAATAAATTCCTTTTTATATTTCTCCTTCTCATTACTAATAAATTAGCTCCTCCTAATATCCTATAATAAGTCACTCGAAACGTATATATAATAGTAAATAACATAGAAAAAAAAAATAAAATATAGATTAATAAATTATAATAAGAAATTATCACTATTTCTAAAATAACATCCTTAGAATAAAACCCCGATAAAAAAGGAAACCCACATAACCTTAAATTAGCTACATTAAAACAAACTGATAACAAAGGCATTTGACTAAATAATCTTCCTATAAATCGAATATCCTGTTGTCCCCCCAAATTATGGATCAAAATCCCCGCAGATATAAACAATATTGCTTTAAACATAGCATGAGTAATAAGATGAAAAAAAGTTAAATCAACAAACCCCAAACAAAAAATACTAATTATTAGCCCCAATTGACTTAAAGTTGACAAAGCAATCACCTTTTTTAAATCAAATTCAAAATTAGCCCCCAATCCAGCTATAAATATAGTTACCCTAGAAACTAAAATTAATACTTTTAATCCCCCTCCATAATAGATTAAATTCCTAAATCGAATTAATAAATAAACCCCTGCTGTCACTAAAGTAGAAGAATGCACTAAAGAAGAAACAGGAGTAGGGGCAGCTATAGCTGCAGGAAGTCAAGAAGAAAAGGGGAATTGGGCTCTTTTTGTTATTGCAGACAATAAAATTATACCACTTAAAAAATATAAATTACCATTGCCCCCTCAATAATCAACAAAAAAAAAATTCCACCTCCCATAATTTATTACTCAAACCCCCCTTAAAATTAATGAAACATCCCCAATACGATTTATAAAAACAGTTAAAGCCCCAGCATTAACAGATTTAACATTTTGATAATAAATTACCAAACAATAAGAAATTAATCCTAACCCATCTCATCCTAATAAAATCCTAAGTAAATTAGGACTAATGATTATTAAAACTATTGATAGCACAAATATAATAACCAATATAATAAATCGAGGTAAGTAAACCTCCCCTTCTAAATAAAAAATTCTATATAAAAGAACTATACTAGTAATAATCAATACCACCCTTAAAAAAATTAATATTAATCAATCTACTAAAAAAATTATTTCAATGTTTATTGAATTAATCCTTAAAACTGACCACTCCAATAGATAAACTAAACTATAAATTTTAAATTTTACTCCTAGCCCCCCTCTAATTCACCCAAATACCCCTAAAAATAATGCCCATAATTTAATAATATTAATAATTTAAGATATAAAAATATATCTTTGGCTCCACAAACCAATATTTTTTATAAACTACTTAAATAAATCCATAAAACAAATACATCCCTAAAAATAATTAATCTATTTAAAGGCACTCAATGTATTAACACCAATAAAAATTCTCGTAAAGTATTATGATGCACATATATTTTAATAATTGATCCCCCATGTTGAGTAGAAAAGAATAAATATAACCTATAAACAAACCTTAAAAATGAAATAAATACTAAGACCAATAAAGTCAAAAATCTTCATCTAGTTAATCCTCCAATTAATAAAATTTCTCTTAATAAATTAAGAGAAGGAGGAGCCGCCGCATTTGAAGAACATAATAGAAATCACCATAAAGTTATACTAGGGAAAACATTAATTAGCCCCTTATTCAAAAAAATTCTACGTCTCCATGAACGTTCATAAGCAAAATTAACTAAACAAAATAAACCAGAAGAACACAATCCATGCCCAATTATTATTATAAAGGCCCCACATACCCCTATTTTTATAAAAGTTATACCCCCCCCTAAAACTAACCCTATATGAACCACAGAAGAATAGGCAACTAAAGATTTCAAATCTAACTGAATTAAACATATAAATCTTACAATTACTCCTCCACCTACCCCCAAAGTTACCCATACCCATCTATACCCTCTACTTATTTTATTAATAAAAGCTCCTACACGTAATACCCCATACCCACCTAATTTTAATATAATCCCTGCCAAAACTATAGACCCTGAAATTGGGGCTTCTACATGTGCCTTAGGTAACCATAAATGAACTAAAAATATAGGTAACTTAACCAAAAAAGCTATAATTAATCTAATATATAAATAAATTTTATCTGAAAAAAAAAATATATTAATTAAAGGACACATTAAAGTGTTATAATCTTCTAACAATTTAAAAATACCTAATATTAAAGGGAAAGATGCTAATAAAGTATAAAATAATAAATACATACCTGATTGCAACCGTTCAGATTGATTACCTCACCCTAATACTAAAAATAAAACAGGGATTAATCTACATTCAAAAAATAAATAAAACATAAATAAATTTATAGATCTAAAAACAAAAATTAATATTAATACCAATAAAATAAAAATTATTAAAAAATACTCTCGCTCCCCTCTTTCATAAATTTTCACTCTAGCGATAACTCTTACCCCTCCAATCCATATTGTTAATAAAATTATCCCAAATGATAATAAATCACACCCTCACAAATACCTAACCTCTCTTCAATAAAATATAATTCTTCTTGAAATATAAAATACCCCCCCTAAAACAAAAAAAATAACAGGAATTACCCAGAATGAATCAGAAATAAAACATAAAGGAATCATAAATATCCCCCTAAAAAAAAGATTTAACATTTAATTAAATTAAATACTTCATAGTACCCTCTCCCATAAACTCGAATCATCCTAATCAAAATTGAAATCCCTAAAACACTTTCACAAACTCTAAAAACTAAAAAAATAATTCTAAAATAAGACTCATAAATAAATATTCCTAAATAAATAAATAACCTTATATAAACTCTTAAAACTATAAACTCTAATCTCAATAAAACTACCAATAGATGCTTAAATTTAGAACAAAAAACATAAAACCCCCCTAAAAATATAATTAATGATAATAAAAGACTAAAATTTAAAATGTAATTAATTAGTTTTAATATTTTAAATATAAAATATTGATTTTGTAAATCAATGATAAGAAACTTTCTTTTAAAACTTCAGAAAAAAATTATTAATTTATCTTTAATCTCCAAAATTAAAATTTTTAATTAAACTATTTTCTGTATTACAACAATAATAATACTTTTATCTATTATTTTAACAATTTTATTTTGTTTTAATACCCATCCTCTTTCTATAGGACTAATTCTTCTTACTCAATCAATTATAGTTTCTATCATTACCGGATTACATACTAATAGATTCTGATACTCATATATTTTATTTATTATTATAGTAGGAAGAATACTAATTTTATTTTTATACGTAATCAGAATCTCATCAAATGAAAAATTTTTACCTCCTAAAAATATAAATTTAATAATTATATCCACATTATTTATAGTCTTTTTTTATTATTTATTAAATCAAGACTCAATAATTTTATCCACTAAAATAACATCAAAAGACTCCTCATCTATAATTAATAATGATCATAATTTTAACTTAAATTTCATATCTTTAAATAAACTTTATAATGCCCCAACAAACTTAATAATCATAATAATAATATTTTATCTATTATTTACTTTAATTATTATTGTAAAAATTATTAAGTTTAATAAATCCTCTTTACGAAAAAATTTTTAATGAATACCTGAAAAAAAAACCCCCTCATAAGTATAATTAGAAAATCATTAATTGAACTCCCCACCCCTAGAAATATTTCATTAATATGAAATTTTGGATCCTTATTAGGAATATGTTTAATAATTCAACTTTTAACAGGAATTCTTTTAGCTATACATTATACTGCTAATATTGATATAGCTTTCCCCAGAGTAATCCATATTTGCCGTGATGTAAATAATGGATGAATAATACGATCAATACATGCTAACGGAGCATCATTCTTTTTTATAATTATATACTTACATATTAGACGGAGAATATACTACGGATCTTTTCATAATATAAATGTTTGAAGAACAGGAGTAATCCTTATTTTAATTACAATAGCTACCGCCTTTATAGGATATGTTCTCCCTTGAGGACAAATATCTTTCTGAGGGGCTACAGTAATTACAAATTTAGTATCTGCTACCCCTTATTTTGGCGACCTATTAGTTCAATGACTATGAGGAGGATTCTCCATCGATAACGCCACTTTAACCCGATTTTTCACTATTCATTTTATACTACCTTTTATTATTATTTCATTGGTAATAGCCCATCTAATATTTCTTCATACCAACGGATCTTCTAACCCCTTAGGAACTAATAGAAACCTAGATAAAATCCCATTCCACCCTTATTTTACCTACAAGGATATCAGAGGATTCCTATTTACATTAATACTTATATTCCTTTTAATAATAATCTCCCCTAATATGTTAGGAGACCCTGATAATTTTACCCCCGCATCTCCTATAAATACCCCCTTACATATTAAACCTGAATGATATTTCTTATTCGCATACGCTATTTTACGATCTATCCCTAATAAATTAGGAGGAGTAATTGCACTAATTTTTTCTATTTTAATTTTAATCATTATACCTTTTCATCATCCTAAATCATTTAAATCATTATCATTTTACCCCCTAAGACAAATTATATTTTGAATATTTATTGTAAATTTAATTCTTCTAACTTGAATTGGAGCAAGCCCTGTCACCCCTCCTTATATTATTATCAGACAATTATTAGCTTTATTCCATTTTATATATTTTCTTTATTACCCCCTTTTATCAACCTTATGAGACATAATTATTAATTAATTAATGAGTTTGAAATAAACATATGTTTTGAAAACATAAAATAAAAGTAAAATCTTTTATTAATTTTAATTTAAATACATCTATAATAAAGATATCAATAAAAGCTTAATTCCCAAAAAAAATATTAAATAATTTAAAGAAACCCTCAAAAATCTTTTTCAGGCCAATATCATTAATTTATCATATCGAAACCGAGGTAAAGTCCCACGAACTAAAATAAACAAAGATACTAATCCCAATAACTTAAAATAAAATGAAATATTAAATATAAATCCCCCCAAAAACCTCAAACAAAATAATATTCTTATAAATAAAATTCTAGCATACTCTGCTAAAAAAATTAAAGCAAACCCCCCACCCCCGTATTCCACATTAAACCCTGAAACCAATTCTGATTCCCCCTCAGTAAAATCAAATGGAGTTCGATTCGTTTCAGCTAACCTAATAATAAACCACATTAAACTCAAAGGAAACATAATATAAATAAATTCCCCTTCCCCCTGAAATTTATAAAAATCTTTTAAATTATACCCCTCAATCATTATAACTAAAGACATAAAAACTAAAATCATACTAACTTCGTATGAAATTGTTTGAGCCACTGCACGTACCCCCCCCAATAATGAATACTTAGAATTAGAAGATCACCCAGCGATTATAACCCCATACACTCCTACTCTTAAACAACAAACTATAAACAAAACCCCTAAATTAAATGAATATAAATTAGTAAAATAAGGCATTAAACTTCAACAAATTAAAACAACTGAAAATCTTAAAATAGGCGATAGATAAAAGGGGAAAAAATTCCCCAAAGTTAAAGGTACCTGCTCCTTACTAAATAACTTAATCGCATCACAAAATGGCTGCAACACCCCTATTAATGATACTTTATTCGGCCCCTTACGAATTTGAACATACCCTAATACCTTTCGCTCTAATAATGTCAAAAACCCAACTCCAATTATAATTATAATGATCAATATTAATATCCCCCCTAAAGATAAAACCATTTCTTTATTAATAATTACTATTTATATTAAATAATAATATATAAATAAATTCTAAATTTATCACATTTATCTGTCAAAATAGTATATATTATAATTAACTTTAATAAAACTCAATTTAATATAATTTATTATAAATATTAAATCCTTTCGTACTATAATATTTTAACTAATTAAAGATAGAAACCAACCTGGCTCACGCCGGTCTGAACTCAGATCATGTAAAAATTTAAAGGTCGAACAGACCTAATTTTATAAGCTCCTACACCTAAAACTATTTTTAATCCAACATCGAGGTCGCAATCTTCTTTTCAAATATGAACTTTAAAAAAAAATTACGCTGTTATCCCTAAGGTAATTTAATCTATTAATCTTTAAATAAGGATCATTAACTCATATATCAATGTATAAATAAATAAAAAAGTTTAACAAATTTTCTTATCACCCCAACAAAATAAATATTAAAAATATTAACCTACACAATTAAATTAATATTTTTAATAAATATAAAACTCTATAGGGTCTTCTCGTCCCCTAATTAAATTTAAGCTTTTTAACTCAAAAATTAAATTCAATCTTAAATTCTAATGAGACAGTATATATTTCATTCAATCCTTCATACAAGTCTCCAATTAAAAGACTAATTATTACGCTACCTTTGCACGGTCAAGATACCGCGGCCATTAAAATTATCATTGGGCAGATTAGACTTTAAATTATAAACAAAAAGACATGTTTTTGATAAACAGGTGAATATATAATTAATTTTTGCCGAATTCCTTATTAAAATATATATTATATATATATATATATATATATATTTACTAATATAATCATTATTACAAAAATAAAATCATTAAAAAATTCACTTTAATAAAATATCTAAACTAAAAAAAAAAAACAAAATATATTATAAATAAATTATAACATTTATATAATAATAGTCATTATTAAACCTTTAAAATTATAACCTTAAAAATTAATATTATAGAAATTTAAATTAAAGATTATCCCCTAATTTATAATTAAATCAATTAATTTAATTTTATTAATAAAATAAATTATAATTGATTTAATAAATTAAATTTATTTCTTAAAGAACTAGATATATTTAAAATCGACTAACATTTCACTACTAATAAAATATTCCCTATAATTATTAAACATTATAAATCATAAATTATTAACTCTTTTAAATTCGAGATTAAATTAATAAAATTATACAAATTAATAATCCCTGATACACAAGGTACAATAAATTAAATCTACTTAAATAATATTAAAATTTCATTTTATTTCACCCTCCCTTCACAGTACTAATTAACTATAATTAAATTTATTTATTCATTTAAATTACTAAAACAATATTAAATTAAAAATATTTTTATTATTATCATAATATATATATATATATACACATATATATATATTTAATATCAAATTACATTGATTCCCACAACAACTTTTTTATTGTAAATAAAACTTAACTTAATTAATTTAATTTGCTAGATACACTTTCCAGTACATCTACTATGTTACGACTTATCTCATTTTTTAACGAGAGCGACGGGCGATATGTACATACTCTAGATCTAAATTCAAATAAATATAATTTTTTATTTTACTTTTAAGTCCACCTTCAACCATATATTTCAATATAATATTCATAATAAATAATTTTATTGTAATTCACTTAAACTTTACTATAAACTACACCTTACCTGAATTACTGCCCTATAAAGCCTTTAAAAAGTTCCTCCTCTAACAAGACCCTCTAATATAAACGGCGGCATATAAACTAATTAAATAAAGTAAGATTTCTTGCGGACCATCATTTCATAAGCAAATTCCCCTAATTTGATAGAATACCGCCAAATCTCTTGACTTTTAAGATCATATCTATTAATCATCTAATTTAAATTATTTACATTTTAAATAATAGGGTATCTAATCCTAGTTTAACAAAAAAATTTCACACCCTCATAAAAAATATTAAAAATATATTAATTAAAATTAAGATTTTACCCCCTAAATCCAACCCTTTATACTAGAATAATTATATAATTCTATTAATTATAAATTAATTATTATTCACTTACATCATTTTGTTTAACCGCGAATGCTGGCACAAAATTATACTATACTAAAAAATATTTCTAAATCTAAATCTCTTTAATTTTATAAAATTAAATATTGCCATAAATTTTGAAGTAATTTTTAATTCCATCAAAGCAAAAACTTACATATAATTAAAATTTAAAATGAATATCAAAACGAAAATCAAACTTTATTTTCTACTATAAAAACAATGGAAT